ACGGAGCACGCAAGGGGGTTGTGGATACTGCTGTACGAACATCAGATGCTGGATATCTGACGCGCAGACTTGTTGAAGTAGTTCAACACATTGTTGTGCGTAGAACAGATTGTGGCACCACACAAGGTTTTTCAGTGAGTCCTCTAAATGGGATGATGTCGGAAAAAGCCTTTAGTCAAACATTGATTGGGCGTGTACTAGCAGATGATATATATATGGGCCCGCGATGCATCGCCATTCGAAATAAAGATATTGGTGTTGGACTTGTCAATCGATTCTTAACCTTTCGAATACACCCAATTTCTATTCGAACTCCCTTTACTTGTAGGAGTATATTTTGGATCTGTCGATTCTGTTATGGACGGAGCCCTACTCATGGCGACTTGGTCGAATTGGGGGAAGCTGTAGGTATTATTGCTGGTCAATCTATTGGAGAACCAGGTACTCAACTAACATTAAGAACTTTTCATACTGGCGGAGTATTCACTGGGGGTACTGCAGAACATGTACGAGCCCCCTCTAATGGAAAAATTCAATTAAATGAGGATTTGGTTCATCCCACACGTACACGTCACGGACATCCTGCTTTTCTGTGTTATATAGACTTGTATATAACTATTGAGAGTGAAGACATTCTCCATAATGTGAATATTCCACCTAAAAGTTTTCTTTTAGTCCAAAATGATCAATACGTAGAATCCGAACAAGTTATTGCTGAGATTCGCGCAGGAACATACACTTTCAATTTTAAAGAGAAAGTTCGAAAACATATTTATTCTGATTCAGAGGGAGAAATACACTGGAGTACCAATGTGTACCATGCATCTAAATTTACATATGGTAATGTTCATCTCTTACCAAAAACAAGCCATTTATGGATATTAGCAGGAGGGTCGTGCAGATCCAGTGTAGGCCCTTTTTCGCTTCACAAAGATCAAGATCAACTGAACATTCATTCACTTTCTGTCGAACGAAGATATAGTTCTAACCCCTCAGTGACTAATGCGCAAGTGAAAAAGAACCTCTTTCGTTCGGATATGTCTGGTAAAAAAGAAGGCAATCCTCCTGTTTATTCAGAATTAAATCAAATCATATATACTGGGCGTTGCAATATACTATATTCTGCTATTCTCTATGAGAATTCGAATTTATTGTCAAAGAGGCGAAACAATAGATTCATCATGCCATTCCAGTCGATTCAAGAACGAAAGAAAGAAACAATGCTCTATTCGGATTCCGCTATCTCGGTTGATATACCCATAAATGGTATTTTCCGCAGAAATAGTATTCTTGCTTATTTCGATGATCCTCAATACAGAAGAAACAGCTCAGGAATTACTAAATATGGGACTCTGGAGGTGCATTCAATCGTCAAAAAAGAGGATTTGGTTGATTATCGAGGGGCAAAAGAATTTAAGCCAAGATACCAACTGCAAGTAGATCGATTTTTTTTCATTCCAGAGGAAGTACATATTTTGCCTGGATTTTCTTCCATAATGGTGCGGAATAATAGTATCATTGGAGGAGATACACTAATCACTTTAAATATAAGAAGCCGAGTAGGCGGATTGGTCCGAGTGGAGAGAAAAAAAAAATGGATTGAACTTCAAATCTTTTCTGGAGATATTTATTTTCCTGGAGAGACAGATCGGATAGTCCGACACAGCAACATCTTAATACCACCAGGAGCGGGAAAAAGAAATTCGAAGGAATCAAAAAAGAAATGGAAAAATTGGATTTATGTCCAAGGGATCACACCGACCAAAACAAAGTATTTTGTTTTGGTTCGACCTATAGAAACATATGAAATAGCAGATGGTATAAATTTATCAACACTTTTCCCTCAGGATCTGTTGCAGGAAAGGGATAACATGAAACTTCGAGTTATCAATTATATTCTTTATGGAAATGGCAAAGCCTTTTTTGGAATTCCTGACACAAGTAGTCAATTAGTTCGAACTTGTTTAGTATTGAATTGCAACCACGCTAAAAAAGGTTCTTCCATCGGGGAGGCCCATGTTTCCGTTGTTCAAGTAAAGACGAATGATCTGATTCGAGATTTTATAAGAATCGACTTAGTCAACTCCCCCCTTTCGTATACCGGAAAAAGGAATGATTCATCAAGTTCATGGTTGATCTATAATACTGGATCAAGTCGCACCTATATCAATCCGTTTTATTCCAAGGCATGGATTCAACAACCCCTTATCCAAAATCAAGTAACTATTCGTACCTTGTTGAATAGAAATAACGAATATCAATCTTTGATAATTTTGTCATCATCCAATTGTTCTCGACTGGGGCCATTTAACGGTGTAAAATATCACAATGGAATAAAAGAACCACTTAAAAGAGACCCCCCTATAGTTTCAGTTAGTAAATGGAAATCATTGGGTTCCTTAGGAACAGCCCTTCCAATTACGAATTTTTACCATTTACTAACCCATAATCAAATCTTGGTAATGAAATATTTTCAACTTGACAATTTAAAACAGACTTTTGAAATAATTCAATATTATTTAATGGATGAAAATGGAAGGATTTCGAATCCCGATCTATGCAGGAACAAATTTTTGAATCCATTTCATTTGAATTGGTATTTTATCCATTGTAATTTTTGTGAAGAGAGACCCACAATAATTCGTCTTGGGCAGTTTATTTGTGAAAATGCATGTATAGCGAAAAATAGACCCCATCTAAAGTCGGGCCAAGTTTTAATTGTTCAAGTTGATTCTATAATAATTAGATCAGCTAAACCCTATTTAGCCACGCCAGGAGCAACTGTTCATGGACATTATGGAGAAATCCTTTCTACGGGGGATACTTTGGTTACATTTATATATGAAAAATCAAGATCTGGTGATATAACCCAGGGTCTTCCAAAAGTGGAACAAGTCTTGGAAGTACGTTCGATTGATTCAATATCGATGAACCTAGAAACGAGAGTTGAGGGTTGGAATGAGCATATAACAAGAATTCTTGGAATTCCTTGGGGATTCTTGATTGGTGTCGAGCTAACTATAGTGCAAAGCCGTATCTCTTTGGTTAATAAGATACAAAAGGTTTATCGATCCCAGGGTGTGCAGATTCATAATAGGCATATAGAAATTATTGTACGTCAAATAACATCAAAAGTTTTAGTTTCAGAAGACGGAATGTCTAATGTTTTTTCACCCGGAGAACTAATTGGATTGTTGCGAGCGGAACGAACGGGTCGTGCTTTGGACGAAGCAATCTGTTACCGAGCTATTTTATTGGGAATAACAAGAGCATCTCTGAATACTCAAAGTTTCATATCCGAAGCGAGTTTTCAAGAAACCGCTCGAGTCTTAGCAAAAGCTGCTCTAAGGGGTCGTATAGATTGGTTGAAGGGCCTAAAAGAAAACGTTGTTTTAGGAAGTATGATACCCGTTGGTACCGGATTCAAAGAATTAGTACAGCGTTCAAGGCAACATAACAACAAAACCAAAAAACAAAAGTTATTTGAGGGGAAAATGCAAAATATTTTGTTCCATCATAGAGATTTATTTAATTCTTACATTTCAAAGAATTCCCATGATACATCAGAACAATCATTTCTGGGATTTACTGATTTCTAAGAGGGGATTCAGCCCCTTTTAACTAGTTAAAAACTAGTCTATAATCCGGCCATTTTATATTTTATTTGTTAATCAGTAAGAAAAATAATCAGAAATAAAACAAAATAGAAAGGAATTAATGCCTTGGATTGTGTATCAACGGCCAATCCCCGGTAGAAGTGAAGGTTCCATCGGAACACTTATTTATTTTATTTGAGGGTACGTCGTCTCTTTTTTTTTTTAAGAGAGGAAGTGGGGAGAGAAATGACAAAAAGATATTGGAACATCAATTTGGAAGAGATGATGGAAGCGGGAGTTCATTTTGGTCATGGTACTAGAAAGTGGAATCCGAGAATGGCACCTTATATCTCGGCAAAGCGTAAAGGTATTCATATTACAAATCTTACTAGAACTGCTCGTTTTTTATCAGAAGCTTGTGATTTAGTTTTTGATGCAGCAAGTAAGGAAAACCAATTTTTAATTGTTGGGACTAAAAAAAAAGCAGCTGATTCAGTAGCCCGAGCTGCAATAAGGGCTCGATGTCATTATGTTAATAAAAAATGGCTCGGAGGTATGTTAACGAATTGGTCCACGACAGAAACACGACTTCATAAGTTCCGGGATTTAAGAATGGAACAAAAAATGGGGGGGATCAACCGTCTTCCGAAAAGAGATGCAGCTATGTTGAAGAGACAATTATCGCACTTGCAAACATATCTGGGTGGAATTAAATATATGACAGGTTTACCCGACATTGTAATCATCATTGATCAGCAAGAAGAAGATACGGCTCTTCGAGAGTGTATCACTTTGGGAATTCCAACGATTTGTTTAATTGATACAAATTGTGACCCCGATCTTGCAGATATTTCGATTCCAGCGAATGATGACGCTATAGCTTCGATCCGATTAATTCTTAACAAACTAGTATTTGCTATTTGTGAGGGTCGTTCTAGATATCTAAGAAAGCCTTGATTAATAATAAGATAAAATGACTTTTTCTTTTTGACCTCCATCGATTTTTAGAATTGCTTGTACGGGTCTGGAATGAAAAAAGAAAACCTTATGGGGATATTATGTGATTTGTTGGTATACAAAATAAAAAAAAAAAGCGATGATTGAATCAAAATAATTCCTTTTCAAGTTCTATTTCTGTCAGAGGGCAATATGAACGTTCTATCATGTTCTATCAACATATTCTACGCTATATCTGGTGTGGAAGTAGGCCAACATTTGTATTGGCAAATCGGGGGGTTCCAAGTGCATGCCCAGGTACTTATCACTTCTTGGATTGTAATTGTTATCTTATTAGGTTCAACTGCTATCGCTATTCGAAATCCACAAACTATTCCGACTAGCAGTCAGAATTTTTTCGAATATATTCTTGAATTCATTCGAGACGTGAGTAAAACTCAGATTGGAGAAGAATATGGTCCTTGGGTTCCCTTTATTGGAACTCTGTTTCTGTTTATTTTTGTTTCAAATTGGTCCGGGGCTCTTTTACCTTGGAAACTGATACAGTTACCTGAAGGGGAGTTAGCTGCACCTACGAATGATATAAATACGACTGTTGCTTTAGCTTTACTCACGTCACTAGCATATTTTTATGCGGGTCTTAGCAAAAAGGGATTGGGTTATTTTGGTAAATACATTCAACCAACTCCAATTCTTTTACCCATTAATATCTTAGAAGATTTCACAAAACCTTTATCACTTAGTTTTCGACTTTTCGGGAATATATTAGCTGATGAATTAGTAGTTGTTGTTCTTGTTTCTTTAGTACCTTCAGTGGTTCCTATACCTGTCATGTTCCTTGGATTATTTACAAGCGGTATTCAAGCTCTTATTTTTGCAACTTTAGCTGCGGCTTATATAGGAGAATCGATGGAGGGCCATCATTGACTTATTTTTGATTTCGAAATAAGCTTTTTAGCTTAGATAAAAGCAAAGTAATACTACTATTAGGTATTAGGACATTCTTTGTTTTTAAAAAATTGTAATTGCATGAGCTTAAATCAATCAAATACTAAGATTGCTATGCAATGATTCGATCTAATGAATTCGTCTATTTTTCTAGAATCATGAAATGATAAAAAAAGGAATAAGAGAGGAAAGAAAAACTCGATTCCTAAAAAATGGGTTGGTAGGGGAGCGGGTGTTGGCCGAGGTATCTCTAATCTAATGATTATAAGTCAACTCTTGGAACTTTTTTGAAGATGGGTTCTATTCTATAATCTGATTAATTCGAAGATAGGAATAGTAGGTTTACATTATTCAAGGTGGACTTGTATATGTGATAATGGATTAGGTATATATGACCTAAGGATAGATCTAATTTGATTTATTGCTATAAATTGCGACGGGAATTTCAATAGAAGTTTCGTCTGTGATTGTGAATTGAATAAGAAACGAAATCAAGAATAAAGAAGGAAGAATATAAAGAACAATTCGGGACAAAGCAACGGACAAAGTAAAGTTGTGGAACTTTACATCAGAGTTCTGAGTTACTTCGCCTGGATCAATTTAAGTGATGGAATAATTTAGTTCAAATTCATTGGTTGCTTGTATCATTAACCATTTTTTTCTTTTGGTGCGAGGAACTTATAATGAATCCACTGATTTCTGCTGCTTCCGTTATTGCTGCTGGATTAGCCGTCGGACTTGCTTCTATTGGACCTGGAGTTGGTCAGGGTACTGCTGCGGGCCAAGCTGTAGAAGGTATTGCGAGACAACCCGAGGCGGAGGGAAAAATAAGAGGTACTTTATTGCTTAGTCTAGCTTTCATGGAAGCTTTAACAATTTATGGACTAGTTGTAGCATTAGCACTTTTATTTGCAAATCCCTTTGTTTAATCTAATCCTAGCAATCGAAAATTTAAAACACATATTTTTTATTCCCCTGTCCTTCCCGTCCAAAATTTCACTCCTACAATTCCTTATTAGGTAAGATAATGCCCAATTTCCGGGAGGGGCAGATTTTGGGTGGGGATGTTTGCGTATCACCTTGTTTTTTCCTTCCTCTTCTTAGTCCAATAGAATAGAACTGAAATGTTTCAACAAATACGAGTTATTTTACAAGTAACATAAGTCCTAGTATCTAATTATCATTCGTAGTCGAAATGGAAAAAGAAAATCTATATAGAATAGATTTTTGACGCGGTTTAGAAATAAAATACAGGGGGGGCGAAGTGATACAAAAAGAACTCCGTTTGTCTTTTTTCTTCTAGGGAGATCATATGAAAAATGTAACCGATTCTGTCGTTTATTTGGGTCACTGGTCATCCGCCGGGAGTTTCGGGTTTAATACCGATATTTTAGCAACAAATCCAATAAATCTAAGTGTAGTGCTTGGTGTATTGATCTTTTTTGGAAAGAGAGTGTGTGCGAGTTGTTTTTTTTTTCAAAAAAGGGGCTGGATCCGACCAGTTGCACCTTTTTGTTATAACTAGAAAAAAGTGCATAATCCCACGAATTACTTCTGAATAACTTAAGAAATCATATGGAAGAACCATAGCATTTCGTGAGTTTTTGGTAAATCTATTTTGATTCTCTATGAACCAATAAAGTAGGCCAATAGCATGGTTAAAGCGAAACCGTTTGAAATCCAGCGCAGCATGGTACTCTTTCTACTACTAGGTTAATACAAGGATGGTTTTTACTATATTGGAATTTTTTTTTTTCGATATATAACACTCATGTCGATAAACAAATTTGAACCATTTATTGGAAAAATGGGTGTTTCACCCCACTTTTTATCCAATGCTGACGTGATGGGATGACCTATGTACCTATGTATAAAATAAGGTAAGAAGCTTTTTTGGATTTGAAAAAAAAAAGAAACAATTTTGCTGACAATTACATATACATATTTTTTTCTGTGGTTAGAAGAGTCCTCCGAATATTCTGGTCTTGGATTAGTGATC